GGAAAATGACTCATTTAAAAAATTGTTTTTTTTACTAAAAACCCTTATGGCTTTTCGCAATGTAATGACTAAGAGAGCTACTGATAATAATGATCCACATAAAAGAGCTGCATAGCCCAATATCATCATACTTACATGCATCATTAACCATTGGGATTGGAGAGCAGGTACTACTATTTCGGATTGATGCATTTCAGTTAAAAGACCCGAAGTAGCAAAGCCTTGGGTAAAAATAGTACTTGGCGCGGTTATTGTGCTTAAATAATTTGTATGTTTTTTAAAATACGGAACCATATGAATAACGGAGAAACTCCATGAAAGAAAAATTAATGATTCATATAAATCACTTAACGGGAAATGTCCCGAATAAATCCAACGAGTGACTAATAATCCTGTTATACAGAAAAAAGTAGCTATCATGCCTTTTTCTGACGAATCATATAGTCCTACGATTTCATCGACCGATAAGCTTATCAAAAAAATAGTAATTACTATTGAAATGATCGAAAAGGATATATGAGTTAATATATGTTCTAAGGTGGAAAATATCATAAATTTTTTATTATTAAAATGAAAAAGTGGGGTAAACCAATTCTACGGAATTGAAATCAGGAATTGAATTTATTATAGGACTTATTCCATTTGTTTTAGAAGATGCCATGCCGCCACTCGGACTCGAACCGAGATGCTCTAGCACTGCTTCCTAAGAGCAGCGTGTCTACCGATTTCACCATAGCGGCGTACTCGAAATAATAATAGATTATTATTATTTAATCGTCGAGATTGAAGGAGTCAATTCCATATTTTTTTTTTCATTTTCATTCAAAGTGATGAGAAAAAACTCGTTTCGTTTCAATATGGATTGAAGCGTTCCCCATAAAAATCTTTATTATCATTTTTTTTTTTTTAATTTCTCATTTATCTGATTTTAAAAATCGAAGATGCACTTTTTTTATCAATGAACAAAAAAAGTCTTTTTATGGATCACAGTACAGTGTGACATTCAAAATTTTTTTATTTAACTATTTGTAGAGCTTTATATTAACCCTTAGGTTGGTTTTTCGTCATGTAAAGAATTTTCTTTAGGATTTCGAAAACTAATTCGATATTGGCCTGAACTGAACATTTTGTCTAAGAAAAAACTTTTTTTGTAATTTTCTTATTTATTATGATGATATGACAGATAATTGTACCGATGAGGAAAATAAGAATCCCCACCGGATAAAACATATTCAAAAAAAAGTGAAACCTTGTATCATTTTTTTTAAAAAAAAAAAAAGTACCATTTTCAGATTAAGATTAGTTAATCTAGTGTTTGACTATTTAATTGTCGTACAAAAAAAACTTTTTGAATTCCCGGTAGAAAGAGACTTCGCTAAGGAAAAAGCTTTCAACGCTGCCCGATATACCTTCTTTTTCCAAATGTTTTTGCGAATACGTTTTTTTGATATAGAAGTACTTTTTTTTGGAACTGCCATTAAAAATTTGAAAAAAAGTTATTCATTTCTCTAGTTGAATGTGAAAGACATCTATTGGTCAAACAATTCCATTTTTTCTTTTTTTTATATCTCTGTCTATTTTCGTCGTGCGATATTTATACATGTAACAAAATACACCGAAAAGTTCAAAAAAAACCAATCCTTACCTAACAAATTCCAAATTACTGAAATTACTTTAGTTTTTTATTAGTTGGTCAAACTCAAAAGAAAAAGAAAAGAATGAGTACACATTTTTTTTTTTTTTTTTAATTGGAATTAAACTAGTAGTTAATCAAAGAATACATGATTTTCTAAAAGTTATCTTAGTAATTTCGTCTTTTCTTTTAATTCTATTTCTTCTCCCTGGTATTGAAAGAAAAGTGTGGGATATTCTAGCGTTTTCTACAAAGAAAAAAAATATCTTTTATTCGAATGGAGTATAATCAGTTCTATCATGAATTAGTTAATGATTATGAATAAACGAACTAATAAAAAAAACGAGTTCTTTTTTTTATTGCGCCCGTTTTGGTATGGACCATCCTATTATTTCTATCAAAATAAAGTAATGTATTAACGACTCGATTTTGGTGTAATTATTTGCTTTATGCATATAAATTATCGTAATACGTAATAATAATTGAATTTTTTTCTTCATTTTCATAAAAATTTTACTTAATATTCAATATTAATAAAATGAATTATTGTCTTATTTCATTTTAAATATAAATAGTAACTTGATCATATTCATATCATTTGACCAATTCTAACTTCTTGATTTGAATATTTGAAATATTGGTTAAAGAAGAAAGATTCAGAATAATTAGGAATAGAAAATTCTATTTAAGTATTCCATATCTTGATTTTTTATTGAACCTATAAAAAGATATAAGAGCCGGTGAATTATAAAGAATTAATTAAAAATAAAAAGGTTTTTTTATGGAATATACATATCAATATTCATGGATTATCCCCTTCATTCCACTTCCAGTTCCTATGTTAATAGGAGTGGGACTTCTACTTTTTCCAACGGCAACAAAAAATCTTCGCCGTATGTGGGCTTTTCCTAGTATTTTCTTGTTAAGTATAGTTATGATACTTTCGGTCTATCTATCTATTCAGCAAATAAATAGAAGTTTTATCTATCAATATGTATGGTCTTGGACCATTAATAATGATTTTTCTTTAGAGTTCGGTCACTTAATAGATCCACTTACTTCTATTATGTTAATATTAATTACTACTGTTGGAATTTTGGTTCTTTTTTATAGTGACAATTATATGTCTCATGATCAAGGATATTTGAGATTTTTTGCTTATATGAGTTTTTTCAATACTTCCATGTTGGGATTAGTTACTAGTTCGAATTTGATACAAATTTATATTTTTTGGGAATTAGTTGGAATGTGTTCTTATCTATTAATAGGTTTTTGGTTCACACGACCTAGTGCGGCGACTGCTTGTCAAAAAGCCTTTGTAACGAATCGTGTAGGCGATTTTGGTTTATTATTAGGAATTTTAGGTCTTTATTGGATAACCGGTAGTTTTGAATTTCGGGATTTGTTCCAAATATTGAATAACTTGATTTATAATAATGAGGTTCCTTTTTTATTTCTTACTTTGTGTGCCTTTCTTTTATTTGCAGGTGCAGTTGCGAAATCGGCACAATTCCCCCTTCATGTATGGTTACCTGATGCCATGGAAGGCCCTACTCCCATTTCGGCTCTTATACATGCCGCTACTATGGTAGCAGCGGGCATTTTTCTTGTAGCTCGACTTCTTCCTCTTTTTATAATCATACCTTACATAATGAATTTAATATCTTTAATAGGTATAATAACAGTATTATTAGGAGCTACTTTAGCTCTTGCTCAAAAAGATATTAAAAGAGGTTTAGCTTATTCTACAATGTCTCAATTGGGTTATATGATGTTAGCTCTAGGTATGGGGTCTTATCGAGCCGCTTTATTTCATTTGATTACTCATGCTTATTCAAAAGCATTGTTGTTTTTAGGATCCGGATCCATTATTCATTCAATGGAAACTATTGTTGGATATTCTCCAGATAAAAGTCAGAATATGGTTCTTATGGGAGGTTTAAAAAAGCATGTACCAATTACAAAAACTGCTTTTTTAGTAGGTACACTTTCTCTTTGTGGTATTCCCCCCCTTGCTTGTTTTTGGTCCAAAGATGAAATTCTTAATGATAGTTGGTTGTATTCACCTATTTTCGCAATAATAGCTTGTTCCACAGCAGGATTAACCGCATTTTATATGTTTCGAATCTATTTACTTACTTTTGAGGGACATTTCAATGTTCATTTTCAAAATTACAATGGTCAAAAAATTAGTTCCTGCTATTCAATATCTCTATGGGGAAAAGAAGTGCCAAAAACGATTAAAAATCATTTTTGTTTATTAAGTTTATTGACAATGAATAATAATGAAAGGGCTTCTTTTTTTTCGAATAAGACATATCAAATTGATGGTAATGGAAAAAACAGGATACGCCTTTTTATTACTATTACTCATTTTGTCACTAAAAATACTTTCTCTTATCCTCATGAATCGGACAATACCATGTTATTTTCTATGGTTATATTAGTGCTATTTACTTTGTTTGTTGGGGTCGTAGGAATTCCCTTTTCTTTTAATCAAGAAGAAATTCATTTGGATATATTATCTAAATTGTTAAATCCGTCTATAAACCTTTTACATCCGAATTCAAATAATTCGGTGGATTGGTATGAATTTGTGACAAATGCAAGTTTTTCTGTCAGTATAGCTTTTTTCGGAATATTTATAGCGTCTTTTTTATATAAGCCTATTTATTCATCTTTACAAAATTTGAACTTACTAAATTCATTTTCTAAAAGAGGTCCTAATAGAATTTTAGGGGACAGAATAAGAAATGGGATATATGATTGGTCATATAATCGTGGTTACATAGATGCTTTTTATACAATATCCTTAACTCAGGGTATAAGAGAACTAGCTGAACTAATTCATTTTTTGGATAGACGAGTAATTGATGGAATTACGAATGGTTTCGGTCTTACAAGTTTCTTTTTCGGAGAAGGTATCAAATATGTAGGGGGCGGTCGCATCTCTTCTTATCTCTTATTGTATTTATTGTTTGTATTAATTTTTTTATTAATTTATTCCTTTTTGTATTTTTTAAATTTGAATTTTTTATAACTTCTATTTTTTTTTTTCAACAAAAAAAAATGAAATTCTTATTCGATTTAATGGTCTTATTCTATTTAATAGTTGGAATAATTAATTTCTTAAATAATTATTTAATTTATTTTTTTCAAACCATAAAAAAAATGGATCTTCTTGAAATATTTCTAACTTCGAATTCTCTTTATTTTTATTCCTATCCATATAAGAAGTTTTATAAACTTGGCTATCTTTATAGAATGTCTCTTGAAAGTTGAATTCATCCCTTGTTTTTTCCTTTTCATTCACTCGGATCTCTTCCCTTTCATCGATTTTGTCCGGATCCTCCTTTTCTTCCGAAAA